ACAGTTTCTGTAGGTTGAGCCCCTTTTTCAAGGAAATATAAAATAGCAGGAACATTTAAATAAGTTTGATTCTTTATCGGATCATAAAAACCCACTTTCTGAAGATCTTTTCCTTCTCTTCGGGATCGAACATCAATTGCAACGATTCGATAGACGGCTCATTGGGATAGATGTAGATGAACAACACCCCCCCTAGAAACGTATAGGAAGCTTTCTCCTCGTACGGCTCGAGAAAAATGATTGATTCGAAGTTTTGTCTCTGTATGGAATTCTATCTAAGAAATGACAACTGGATCCATAAAATGATCAAAGCAATTAAAGATCTAAGTCTTTTTTTCTTCGTTCTTCCTTAAAATGAAAAAGAAACCATTCATACTCTCATAACTCAAGTTGGATAACTTTCAAACAGTTCAAAGGAAAATCTTTCGGCACTTTCATTTATTGAGCGGTCTTTCCTCCTTTTTTGTTTGTCTCGTTTAAAATCGGATTCTTCAGTCTGATCCAGTTATTAAGACAATTAAAAAGGTGTTTCCTTGTTCTGGGATCCTTTATCTTTGTTTTATTTTAAATCATTGGGTTTAGACATTACTTCGGTGCTTTTTAATCCTTTCAAAATGGCAGCAACATACCCTTTTTGCGATTTTTATGAAAGAATCCTACAAGATGATGGATTCCCTCGTGAAACACTTTGGATAGAAAAAGTTTGATCAATTCCAATAAATTTTTTCATTTTAAACTTGCTCGAATTGGATTCTTTCGATTTCCATACCTAAGATATATTTACGAAGTTGTTTCAATTTTTTTATTGATTGGCATTAACCCTAGACCCTTGCCCCGAGAAATAAATTAATACTTTCTACTCGAGCTCCATCATGGACTATTTACATTCCAAGACAACAAAAAACGAGGGGTTCTAGTGAAACAGAACCAATGATGTCGAGCTAAGAGCACCTTCATTCCTACAAAAAATGGTGGATGTACAAATCCACAACGGATCGTGTCCTTCAAGTCGCACGTTGCTTTCTACCACATCGTTTCAAACGAAGTTTTACCATAACATTCCTCTAAGAACCGGTATGGAATTGATTCAATTATGGAATCATGAATAGTCATTGGTTGGGCTGATGTATAAACACCATAATCTAAAGTATTTTCTATATCTTCTATATCTATAGTATATAGATATAAATAATACTATAGATATAGGTGGATAAATTTTTTTCTGAAGAAGTCTTAGTAAGACCCCATCGCTAATATAAAATTGTCTAACATTATAATATTAATTAATAAATATATATAATAAATAATTTATTTATATAAATAAAATAAGACGAATAAACGAATTCTTTTTGATTCTGCATCTTCACGTGACTTAATAGGAGAGAAAGATTCAGCTTCTAAGGAATGATTTAAACTATTTCTCTTTCGAAATTTCGAATCAATTTCGAAAGTTCCCCTCTCGACATCATTATTCCAAGAAAATTTGATAGTTAAAAATAACTTTTGATCATCTTAGGAAAAAAGATAAGTCTTTTTTTTTTTCATCTGATTGATAAAATCCAAAGAATGGGGAGGGTTTCGTATCTATCAATTCGATCAAATAGACTGAGCAATTGTCACCGTTTATAGATATTGAAATGAACGCCTTCCCATCACTGATTAACTCCTATCTACCCCATTCTATGGGACTGATGCAGCATAAATCAAAAGAAGGGGATGTCCTAGTCTTTTTTATTTTTACGAAATGCGAGCTGTCTGGGCACAAAGCCAAACAAGCCCAGATTAAGTCCAGTTTTTGCTCTTTTTTTTTTCTATTTTAGCCTACCTCATTGATTAAGAATTAAGAGACTTAGTGAAGTGAATTAGTACCAAAAACCCCCTCTTGGCGAAAAGTCAAGAAATCTACAAAAAAGAAAATTGAATCTAATTAGGCTAATTTAGGGGGTAGAGAATATGAGATAGGGAATATGGATTCTTTCGTATCTCGATTAAGTTTTTGAAAAAAAAAAACGATTCATCGAAGAAAAAAATCAGAAACAACAATCACATTCCAGCTAACATTTCGATTTTAAACAGAACATTGTTAAAAACGCAATCTATATTGTCAGAGAATATATATGTTCTGGGACGGAAGGATTCGAACCTCCGAATAGCGGGACCAAAACCCGTTGCCTTACCACTTGGCCACGCCCCATTTAGATTTCTATGCGATACTAATAAAGTATATTGCTGGTTTTGTTTGTTTGTCAACTCTAGCCCAAATATCTATAGAATCGATTAGATTGGTATTCGGATTTTTCTATGTTTTTGGTATGTGTAGATATAGAATTCAACTTAATTTATTGATCATTACATATAATTCAATTAAGATATTGTATGAAAATATTATTTTTTCGATTCTCCTTTGAGAAAAGGAGGATTTTTGATTGGGTGGGTTCAAAGAAAAAGAAGTATTTTTTGTTTACCTTCCTTACTTTCCTTTTCCTTATATAAATAACTC